GTCAGGTACATTTTTAAAAATTTCATCGTAAATGCGAAATCCTTATTCAAATGAAAATCCGGGAGAGATTAAAAAAAAGATGCAGGGTCATTTGTCCGCCTGGCTAGTCAAGCATGAACTAGTTCATAGATCTTTGGGCTTCGATTATCAAGGAATCGAAACTTTACAAATAAAACCCGAGGATTGGCACTCCATTGCTGTCATTTCATATGTATCTGGTTACAATTATCTACGCTCCCAGTGTGCCTATGATGTAGCACCTGGGGGACTGTTAGCTAGTGTGTATCATCTTACGAGAATACAGTATGGTCTGGATCAACCAGAAGAGGTATGCATAAAAGTATTTGTCCCAAGGAGACATCCTCGAATTCCGTCGGTTTTCTGGATTTGGAAAAGTTCAGATTTTCAAGAACGGGAATCCTATGATATGTTAGGAATCTCTTATGAGAATCATCCACACCTGAAACGGATTTTGATGCCTGAAAGCTGGATAGGATGGCCCTTACGGAAGGATTATATTGCGCCTAATTTCTATGAAATACAAGACGCTCTTTGAATAGGAATCTTCACTTCTACGCCTCCAGAAATTCAAGGAATCTTTTTCTATTCTGTTCTAGATCAAAGAGATTCATTGGATTCTCATGCGTATTATAGATTAGATGGGCTCAATCAAAAATAGGGCTTCATTACAATTTTCCAATTTGTAAGATCTTTACGGGGGAGCCGGGCTACTAAAATGAACAAAAAAAGAGTTCTGCACCACGAACTTTGTACCGCGCATAGCACTTCTATGGGCTCTCAAAAGTCACGTAGGAGCGAGGGGCGAAAGGGAAAGAAAGAAAAAACGAAAGAAAGGAAAGGGGTTGCTGAGATTCTATTTGGACTCTATCTGAAATGAATCTTGCCTATTCCCACCTATCCACTCCTTAAGATCGGACTGTTGGGTTTTCAAACAACTAACTTGACTTTTTGGATATGTATGAAGGATTCATATTTTTTGTTTGAATGAGAAGAGGCACCATAGAAACAAAGAAAAAAGACTCCGAAACAGCATCGAATTCTTTCCCTATCTACCAAACAAAAGCAAGGGAGGTATATCTCTAGACACCTAGATGGAGAAGTCTGGGTCGTGGTCTAGACTATTAACCAATAGATGATTCATATCGAATTTTTATGAGGATCTATTAGTAATTAGATGCCAGGAACCAGATTTGAACTGGTGACACGAGGATTTTCAGTCCTCTGCTCTACCAGCTGAGCTATCCCGACCCTTCCCGACATATCATACCAATCCTACTAGATGATGGATTAGGTCTCTATCAATTCAGATGAAAGAGAATCAAAAAGCATTACAAATTACAAAGTCTTACTCAGGGAATTTCTGAGATCTTCAACAAGAATACTTTGTAAGTTTCATTGAATTAAGAATCATGATATGTACTGTGAATGATTCAAACAGGGGTTCCTTACTCAGAGATGTTCTTTTGTACGTATATCGTACATCTCAAGGACTTGTGATAACAGAGGAGCATTTCTGCTCCGATCCAGTTGGCAAAGCGTAGAGTGAATCAGAACCATATCATGGAATGGAACCGCTGATGAAAAAGAGGATAGAGTTAGGGGGATGGGCCTTTTGTTTTGTTTAGTGTGATTGGGGATAGAGGGACTTGAACCCTCACGATTTCTAAAGTCAACGGATTTTCCTCTTACTATAAATTTCATTGTTGTCGGTATTGCTATTGACATGTAGAATGGGACTCTATCTTTATTCTCGTCCGATTAATCAGTTCGTTAAAAGATCTATCAGACTATGGAGTGAATGATTTGATCACTGAATTTGTGGGGATCGATTCACAATAATGCTTCCATTTTTCATATAAAAAAAGAAGGATTCGGGGAGGAATTAATATAAATCGTTTGATATTTCAGTATACGTATGTATCTAGGTTCATCCTTTCCTTGGAAAGATTCCTCTAGCAACGCAGTCTACCCCATTCGTTAGAATAGCTTCCGTTGAGTCTCTGCACCTATCCTTTTTGGATTCTTGTTTTCGGAACCCCCCCCCCTTTTTTTTCTGAAAATAGGATTTGGCTCAGGATTGCCCATTTTTGATTCCAGGGTTTCTCTGAATTTGAAAGTTATCACTTAGTAGGTTTCCATACTAAGGCTCAATCCAATCAAGTCCGTAGCGTCTACCAATTTCGCCATATCCCCTTTTTTGTTTTGAAACTAGGATCTTCTTCCCCCTCTTTCTTTTCTTTCTCATTTTTCTTTTATTTTTGCTTAGTAACCTTTGAATTCATTAGTTCATTAGATAGGATTCTATCTCTAAAAAGTTTATCCGTTTACTCCTATTTGATTTCTTATGTATCTTAACTATCCTTATCTATCGGAGAACGGGTATTTGGTCCAATCAGAAATGATTCTAGCATTGATGAATCCGCAATTCAACATGGATAGATCTATACCACAGAATATATGCCTCTCTTCTTCTCATTTTTAACACGCGGTTTTTCATACTTGAACGGTCGATTCCTTGCTGTCTTATCGCTCTGAATGAAACCAGAGGAATGTCTCATTTTTTTCTGTTCTGTATTGTATCCGTATTATCTTGATTCTTTTTAATCATTTTCCTATAAATAGTAAATAGAAAAGAGAATCCTAAAACTAAAAACGAAGAACTAGAATCAATGAGAAATTCGATGAATTTGCGATTTGATTTCTTTTGAAAAAGGATATAAAATTCTAGTTGAGATTTCTTGTTAGAGAATATTCCTTCTGAATTCGATTTCTATTCTTTCTTCTTTCTATATGCTAGAGGATTTCTGAATAGCTAAGATCCTGGCAGTTTGCGGAATTCCTATGCAAAATTTCTGTTATGTGAGCCCGCTTAGCTCAGAGGTTAGAGCATCGCATTTGTAATGCGATGGTCATCGGTTCGATTCCGATAGCCGGCTTTTTTATTTTTTATTTGTTCGATTTTCTACTTTGAAACATGAATGTCTCCTTGACACCAAGGAATGGAATATTGAAAAGACTTCTTTACCGTCTTTAAAAAAAGTAACTGATCTAGTATGTCGTAAGAACTTCCAACTATGAATAAAAAAAAAAGCTTCGAGCAGTTAGGAACAAATCAAGAAAAGTATTCTTAACTTGCTATATATACTAAAGAGTCTGAATATTGATAAAATTCATCTCATTCTTCTTTCTAGTCTTCTTCTTTGTAGTACAGTACTTCAGTAGATTGTGCTTCGTTTCTCATTTAGTTCAGTCTTAATTTAGGTTTATTCTTTCAATTGAATTTTCAATAAAAAAAAGGGAGTCTTTATGTCTCGTTACCGAGGGCCTCGTCTCAAAAAAATAAACCGTCTGGGGGCTTTACCGGGACTAACTAGTAAAGTGCCTAATCCCCCCCCCGATCGTCGAAAGAACAACAAAAAATCTCAATATCGGAGTCGTCTAGAGGAAAAACAAAAATTGCGTTTTCATTATGGTCTGACAGAGCGACAATTACTTAAATACGTTCGTATCGCTGGAAAAACCAAAGGATCAACAGGTCAGGTTTTACTACAATTACTTGAAATGCGTTTGGATAACATAATTTTTCGATTGGGTATGGCTTCGACCATTCCTGGGGCCCGGCAATTAGTTAATCATAGACATATTTTAGTTAATGGTTATCTAGTAGATATCCCAAGTTATCGCTGCAAACCCCGAGATATTATTACAACGAAGGATGAACAAAAAACCAGAGCTCTCATTCAAAATTCTCTTGCTTCATCCTCCCAGAAGAAATTGCCAGAACATTTGACTCGTCACTCATCCCAATATAAAGGAGTAGTTAAGCAAATAATAGCTCGTCGTCGGGTTGGTTTGAAAATCGAAGAGTTGCGAGTTGTAGAATATTATTCCCGTCAAACTTGAACCTAACTAAAAGAACAAAGCTTCGGAAATTTTTGCCCCCTTTTCAACAAAATAAATCGACCTAAGATAGAGGGTTTCCCAGTTATGTATCATAAACACATCAGCGGGGATATTTTCATTCCTTGGCCGCTCTTTCCAGTATTTTTCCGTACTACAAAATGAGTAATCGAGAATCTATATCAAAGAAAGCTCCACTTCCTGGAAGTATTCGTTGTTATTTGATTTGATACATTGTGGTCAATAAGGTTCGTGAATTCCGTGAAGGGACGGAAAGAGAGGGATTCGAACCCTCGGTAAGCGTAAGCCTACATAGCAGTTCCAATGCTACGCCTTGGACCGCTCGGCCATCTCTCCTACAAAATCTGATGTTCTGATTATGGCCTAGAAACTCGGTGAATCGCGAATTCAAACAAAACTGTATAGTGTATCATTAACCATTTTTGAACTCAAAATGACCCCAAATCGTATGAACCCCGTTATAATGTTACTTGGCCTGATCCAAAGGATCAACCTAATTCATGCGCTTTTGCGTCTGATTCAAAGAATAGTTCTACAAGTAATAAGTAATAAAACTGTGGATCTCACCGTTGACCGGGTTCATATTAGTACTTTCTCGTCATTTGCCAAAAATTCTCTTTTTGTTAACGGTCTGCTCTTGGGTTGCCCCGCAACCTAAGCATCCCGTAACAAGGACTCTGATTATGCCTTCCGAATGCAGGTACTTCCGGGAACAGGATTCCCGGAAAGTCCGCAAAAGGTTTGGGATAGTTCGGCCCATCAATCTCCGGATGGACCGTCGGGTCGCAACCCAGACCTGGAAAATGGAAGATAACTTCCTGCTAAAATTGGGGGAAGTTTCCTTTTTCCAAAGAAGTCCTTGCACTCGGGGCCAGATTCTAAAGAAAGAGATCAACTCCGAACTGGCACGAACCACACCTGAATTGCTCCGCTTAACCAGCAATTTTGAGACACAACTTGCCGAAGAGCGTCCAACTACGCATGATGCAGACACGAGCTTACTGCGAAAGTCTAGCCGCCGCGAATCCATTCTGGCAAAAGAATTGGCTAACTCGGAG